CTATACTTAACAATAAAATACTAGGAAAAGCCCACATACGGTGAAGATTTTTTGTTGCTGTCGGAAAAAGTAGAAGTCCCACTCCTATTAACATAGGAACTGGAAGTGGAACGAAAGGTATGATCCAGGAATATTGATATGTATTTTCCATAAAAAAAATAATAAAAACTTGTGTTTTTATTCTTAATTAATTAATTATTTCTGATTCACCAGCTCTTATCTCTTTTGGAAGGGATTAATAAAAAAAAATTAAGCTAAAATTTAGGTAGTAAAAAAACTTAAATAGAATTTTCTATTGGTACTTATTTTGAATCTTTCCCAAATACGTCAAAAAAATATTCAAAGTTCAGAGCGGTCGAAGGATATAACTAAGTTAATAGTAAAAAATAAAGAATTTTTTTATACTCAGTATTATACTTATACTAAGTAAGATTTTTCTGAAGATGGAACAAATTCAGATTTCAATTATTAGTCCCTATTCCAATAATTTATGTACATCAATCAAGAACACCAAAAAAGTATTGATTTTGATATAAATCATAGGATGTCCCAGAGCTTTCCCCAATAAAAAAAGAGCTAGGTATTTTCATTTTAATTTGTTTAGTCAGAACCATTAACTAGTTTATTTCGGAACCAATTGCTTGTCTTCCATTCCAATAAATGCCATTTAAGAACCTATTACTAGAAAAAAAGATTCCATTTTTTTTATTCGGTAAGGTTTCTTAAACTTGGGTGATATATTTTTCATCTCTAAATGTAGCATGCCGAAACTAGACAGAGATAGAAAAGGAAAGCCTTTTGCTTTTTTTATCACCTTCACCCAATTCAATTTCTATTATATGGCATAATACATCCTAGAGATATCGATTTGAATACAGGTCGGGATATAAAGAAAGACACCACCAATAACTTCGAAATAAGAATTGTTCTGTCGCGGATATTGTATGGAATAGAAATTGAAAAAATTCTATATCATATTGTTTTTCTTTTTTATTCTAGTACTATTTGATTCTATTTTCCCATATTTCTATTTATTTTTTGTTCTAAAGGTAGTATAATTTAGAGAATAAATAGACAAATAATTAAATGAATAAGAATAGTTAAAATCAAAAAGAATTTGTTTCAAACAATAGATGTCTTTCACATCCAATTTTAGCAATGAATAATCCTTTAGTTTGCGAATGGCAGTTCCAAAAAAGCGTACTTCTCTATTAAAAAAGCGTATTCATAAAAATAGGTGGAAAATGGGGGGATATTGGGCAGCGTTCAAAGCTTTTTCGTTAGCGAAATCCCTTTCCACGGGGAATTCAAAAAGTTTTTTTGTACGACAAATAACTAATAAAACGTCGGAATAATCTGAATCAGCCTAATTCAAAAAATGAGTTAATTTCGTTTCTAATTTAGACTCTACTTTTGAATATATATTCTAGAATAGAAAAATAGAAATAAAAAAAAGTAAGTAAAGATTTCCATTCACTAATGTTTTGAACCGATGAATTTGTCTACTGAACTCTAAAAAACGAGTTTGGTCCTTCTTTTGGAATTTGAAAAAAAAAAAGAATAAAAACAAAATCAAAAGTTTCAACCCTTTTTTCTTTTTTATTGAGTTATTGAAATATGTTTTCATTCGCAGGATGGGGATTCTTATTTTCCCCATCACCCCACCCCCTTATAAAAAACTAAATAAAACAACAACTTTCTAAATAACACAAAAATAAGAGTTTTGTCTTTTTTTTGTTTACTTTTCTTTTTTTTAATTATGCTATAGCAGAGGGTATCTAAAATCTTTAGGCAAAATCAATGGATTGTTGAAACTATAAGTATAAAACCCTTTTTTTCTAACTTTATGAATCATTATTTTTATGAATCACTCTCTTTTATGAATCGCTCTATATACCATATCCACCGCACCTTACCTCCAAAAGGGAAAAGCACTTTTTCCTATTTAAACAGACATTATATACGAATAGGGTAACAATTTTAAGTGATCAAAAATCCTATATTTGCTATATTTGAAAGGGAAGATGGATGATCAATCAAAAAATCTATACCTTTAGAATTCGAATTTCGAAAGAATTTTTTGAAGCAGAGTACAATTACACGATAGAAATCGAAATTTTTTTCTCTGATATGTCCAGCCCAATATCTAATTGGTTTAATTTTAATAATTAATTTTAATAAAGGCGAATCCAAATTCAAAAAAAAACTAACGATAAGGATTACGACAACACAAAAGTTATGCAAATTAAATAAATATTTTTTGAATTGGTGGATGGTGCGCTGAAATTGTGATTCATAAAAACATAAAAATCAAAAATAAACATCCTATTTTGTTTTTTCCTGGATTGAAGTAAGAACTCTTTAGTTATAACAAATCGATTTTATGAAAACAGAAACTATGAAAACTTCTATTGTTAAGTTAATCTATTGTTAAGTTAAATAAAGCTGAAACCTTAAATAATTAAATAAGACGGCAAACGGGAGACTATCTCTATTTCAACAAGTTTTTATTCATCAATTGGAATGCTTCCTAAAAAGGATTTCATTTAATTTGACTCTTTAAATCTCGACGATTGAGTAAAAATAGGTTATTATGATTTCGAACAAGCCGCTATGGTGAAATCGGTAGACACGCTGCTCTTAGGAAGCAGTGCTAGAGCATCTCGGTTCGAGTCCGAGTGGCGGCATAGCGTTTTATAAAAGATAAAAAGATACGCAAAAAGCCCTATAATGATAATGAATTTAACTTCTGATTTCCATTCCGTATACTTGAAAGACTCTCCCTTTTAATTTTTTTATTTATGATATTTTCAACATTAGAGCATATATTAACTCATATATCCTTTTCGGTCGTTTCGATTGGAATTACAATTCAGTTGATAACCTTATTAGTCGATGAAATCATAGGATTATATGATTCATTAGAAAAAGGGATGATTGCTACCTTTGTCTGTCTAACAGGATTATTAGTCACTCGTTGGATTTTTTCGGGGCATTTCCCATTAAGTGATTTATATGAATCATTAATCTTTCTTTCATGGAGTTTCTCTATTATTCATAGGATTTTCTATTTTAAAAAACATAAAAATTATTTAAGCGCAATAACCGCGCCAAGCGCTATTTTTACCCAGAGTTTTGCTACTTCGGGGTTTTTAACCAAAATGCATCAATCCGGAATATTAGTACCTGCTCTACAAGCCCAGTGGTTAATGATGCACGTAAGTATGATGGTATTAGGTTATGCAGCTCTTTTATGTGGATCATTATTATCCACAGCTCGTCTAGTCATTACATTTCGAAAAATTATAAGGATTTTTGATAAAAGAAATAATTTATTAAATGGAAATGAATCATTTTCCTTTGGTGAAATCCAATACCTGAATGAAAAAAAAAAGGTTTACTAAACACTTCTTTTCCTTATTTTCTTTCTGCTAGAAATTATTATGGGTATCAATTGATTCAACAATTGGATCAGCGGAGTTATCATATTATTAGTATAGGATTTCTCTTTTTAACCATAGGTATTCTTTCGGGAGCAGTATGGGCTAATGAGGCATGGGGATCATATTGGAGTTGGGATCCAAAGGAAACTTGGGCATTTATTACTTGGACTATATTCGGGATTTATTTACATACGCGAACAAATCCAAATTGGGAAGGTGTAAATTCTGCAATTGTGGCTTCTATGGGCTTTCTTATAATTTGGATATGCTACTTCGGGGTCAATCTATTAGGAATCGGGTTACATAGTTATGGTTCATTTAATTAACATCTAATTGAATTGAAGAAAGGAAAGGGACTGATGAATACAAACATAGAACAGCGCAAATATAGAAACGAAACTTAGTGGAAGCTGCCGAGAACCTTTTGAATCAAGTAGTGTAGTGATTCAAAAGGTTCTCACAAAGGCCATAAGGTGTGTCTGGTTACAATTCAAATTTAGTTATTTATTGTTGACTTATTTATTCTTATTCTTTTTTAGTTAATTTTAACTTTAAGCTTAAGACACGAAAAAATACTTCTTTTTTCATTGGACAACGACCAATTTTAAAAAGTAGAGGACATAGGATTGGTTTTTGATTTTTTTTATCCATGAAAACTATCTATAAAAAAAAATTAGATAGAATAGCTTCGACCTTGTCCACTGATAGGGAGAGAACGAAATCCGGATAAATACCAATACCTATTACGGGTATAAGAATAGACATCAAAACAAATAACTCCCGGGGTCCAGAATCAAAAAAATAAGAGTTTTGAGCATTAAATAGCTTGTACCCATAGAACATTTGCCGTGACATAGATAATGAATAAATAGGAGTTAATATCATTCCAATTGCCATTCCAAAAGTCATTAGTATTTTTGGCATTAACAAGTATTTTTGGCTGGTAATTATTCCAAAAAATACTATCAATTCCGCAACAAAACCACTCATGCCCGGTAATGCAAGGGAAGCCATCGATAAGATACTGAATATGGTGAATATCTTTGGGATTGGGATAGCCAGTCCGCCCATTTCGTCAAGATAACCAAGACGTATTCTATCATAACTCGTTCCTGCCAAGAAAAAAAGTGCAGCGCTAATAAACCCATGAGAAATTATTTGTAAAATGGCTCCGTTGAGTCCAGTATCAGTTATCGACCCAATTCCTATAATTATAAAACCCATATGAGATACGGAGGAATAAGCTATTCTTTTTTTTAAATTCCGTTGGCTAGGAGATGTTGAAGCTGCATAAATTATTTGCATTGTACCTACTATCATCAACCAGGGAGAAAATATAGAATGAGCGTGCGGTAATAGTTCCATATTGATCCGAATCAAACCATATGCTCCCATTTTTAATAAGATTCCGGCTAGAAGCATACAAGTACTGTAATGCGCCTCTCCATGGGTGTCTGATAACCACGTATGGAAGGGTATAATCGGTGATTTGACAGCAAAAGCAATAAGAAACCCAATATAAAATATTATTTCCAGTTCCGCGGGATACGATTGATTAGCTAATGTTTCCAAATTTAATATTGGCTCATTGGAACCATATAAACCGATACCCAAAACTCCTATTAATAGAAAAATGGATCCTCCCGCAGTGTACAAAATAAACTTTGTAGCTGAATAAAGACGTTTTTTCCCCCCCCACATGGATAGAAGTAGATAAACGGGAATTAATTCTAACTCCCACATGATGAAAAAAAGTAAAAGGTCTCGAGAAGAAAATGATCCTATTTGACCGCTGTACATTGCTAACATCAGGAAATGGAATAATCGGGAATTCCGAGTAACTGGCCGAGCCGCTAAAGTAGCTAAAGTGGTGATAAATCCTGTCAGTAAAATAGGTCCTAAGGAAAGTCCATCTATTCCCAATCTCCAGTAAAAAGAAAAAAAATTGATCCATTTATAATCCTCTGCTAACTGGATTAATGGATCGTCGAACTGGAAATGATAACAGAACGCATAGGTGGTTATAAGGAGTTCCAATATGCAGGTATATATAGTATACCCTCTAGTCACCTTATTTCCTCTATGGGGGAGGAAGAAAATTAAAGAACCCGCGGCTATCGGAAAAACTACAATTATTGTTAACCAAGGAAAATAATTCGTGGTAAAGACAAGATACACTTGGACCAGAAAAACCCGTACTCTAAAAGAAAAAACCAATAAGAATAAATTCGATTTTAGAGTACGGGTTTTTGTCGGTAATCGGTAAAAAAAAAAAAAAAGAAAATGGATTCGGAATGGCTTTAAGTGGGGTTTTCTGAAACGTCTCAATATCAATAAGCTAGACCCATGCTTCGAGTTGTTTCATGCCATAAATAAACTCGAACACTCAAGAAATCCGTTGGACAGGCGGATTCACATCTCTTACAACCAACACAGTCCTCTGTTCTTGGAGCAGAAGCAATTTGCTTAGCTTTACACCCGTCCCAAGGTATCATTTCTAATACATCTGTGGGGCAGGCGCGGACACATTGAGTACACCCTATACATGTATCATAAATCTTTACTGAATGTGACATTGGATCTTATAAATTTTGGAACTCCTAAAGTTTCGATCTAGTAAAGTTGTAAATAGCCCATATATTTAAACACCAGATGAATCAATGATTTACCAGAATTTTTCTAATCAATCCACTTCTGGATCAACTCATAATACTAATAGGGAATAAAGATACTTTGATTTCTTATGTTGTTGCCAACATAATTGAGGTTACGACGTATTCTAATTATATAGGCTAGTTCGAATTGATGAATATTATGATTTCTAAATACTACTTATTCAATAAAGTCGATTGATTGATACGAGTCGATTTTCTGTTACGATAAATTGACGAAACAATAGCTGATCCAATAGCTGCTTCAGCGGCTGCAATAGCTATAACAAAAATTGAGAAAATATCTCCTTTTAATTGACGACTATCAAAAAAATAAGAAAATGTTACGAAATTTATATTAACCGCATTTAGTATAAGTTCAAGACACATCAGGGCCCGCACCATATTCCGGCTCGTGATCAATCCATAGATACCGATAGAAAATAAATAGGCACTCAAAACAAGTACATGCTCGAGTATCATTGACCAACTCCATACCAATTGCGATTCATTTCAATATGAACAATAATCCAAGTGATTCGATTGCTTAGAATATAACAAGTACGGAACAAAACAAGATATTGGTAATAGATCGAATAGGGCGACTCAAAAAATTTCTATTTTATACATGAACCGAACAGTATTCAAATCGAATTTCAGAGAAATAGATGTGATAACACAGAAAAAAATGGAATTTGGATTTATGTTCCTAGTTATAAAGAGTTTTTACTGACGAGCCACGGCAATTGCACCTATCAAAGCAACTAAAAGAATTATCGAAATCAGTTCAAATGGAAGAAAAAAGTCCGTTGATAAATGAATACCAATTTGTTGACTATTACTTATCAAATCTTCCTCTATAATCTGGTTGGATCGGGTAGTCCAAATAATCCCATACCACGACGTATCTAGAATAGTAGTGATTAGTGAAAAAAAAATACTTGTACAAACTAGGGAAGTAACCCCATCCCCAATAGTCCAAAGATGAAAATGAAAATCTTTAGAATAGTCTGAACCATTCATGAACATTACAGCAAATATGATTAAAACATTTACAGCCCCCACGTAAATAAGAAGCTGTGCAGCAGCTACAAAATGGGAATTTGATAGAATATAGAATAAGGATATACAAACAAGAACCAATCCCAATGAAAAGGCAGAATAAATTGGGTTGGTAAGTAATACTACTCCCAGACCTCCTACTATAAGACCCGATCCCAGAAAAACTAAAATAAAATCATGTAGTGGTCCAGGCAAATCCATTATATTAAAATAAGAGATAAATAAATCGAAATGTTTTTCATGACCTTATTGAGAACCGACCAGGAAAAATTTTTTTATGAGACATTCCCAATTGAATTAAATTATAATCTAATAAGTGTAAGTTAATGGGGGTCTAGTTATTGGGTCAATTTCGTTCTTTTCTGTATTCTAAACGGGAGATATTATCTTAATAAACTTTTAATACAAATTAAGTCATACTTCTCAGAACCCAATCAATAGTTAGAATTTTTAATTATTGACCAAGCAAAGAGAAAGACCTTATCCCCTTCTACCAAAAAGAAACCTTAGTACTTTGCAATTACTCTTTAATCAAGAGGTTTACCCCTTTTTTCTTTGAGACGAATTCCCAATTGTTCGAATTGTAAAATCTTCAATTATTGATATTGGTAAACGACCTAAAGCAATTTGATTATAATTCAATTCGTGACGGTCGTACGTAGCGAGCTCATATTCTTCAGTCATTGATAAACAATTTGTTGGACAATACTCAACGCAATTACCACAAAAAATACAAATTCCAAAATCAATACTGTAATTAAACAATCGTTTCTTTCGAATATCTGTTTCCCATTTCCAATCAACAACTGGCAGATCTATAGGACATACACGAACACATACTTCACAAACAATACATTTATCAAATTCAAAATGGATTCGACCGCGGAAACGCTCCGATGGGATTAATTTTTCATAAGGATATTGAATAGTTACAGGTAAACGATTTGCTTGGGATAAGGTAATTAGGAAACTTTGACCAATGTACCTTGCAGCCCGTACTGTTTGTTGACCATAATTGATGAACCCAGTTACCATAGGGAACATATCGTGAATAGTTATGAATAATTTGATTTTATTTCTTTCTCTTGTTTGAGAGAAGTCGAAAATATAGTATTCCCTTTTTCTTTACAGTGAAAGGAGTTGGGAAGAAGTTGTTAATAATAGATTACCGAGAGAAATAGGTAAAAGAAATTTCCAGCCAAGATTTAAGAGTTGGTCTATTCTTAATCTAGGTAAAGTCCATCTTGTTGTGATAGGAATGAACAAGAGCAAATAAGTTTTAGCTAATGTAATAAAGATACCAATTGTCGTTCCAAAAATTCCATCTGCTTTATTTATTTCAAATAGCTCCGGAACAAATATGTACGGAATGGAAAGATTCCAACCACCCAAGTAAAGAACTGTTACAAATAAAGAGGAAACTAATAGATTTAGATAAGAAGCAACGTAAAATAAACCAAATCGGATCCCTGAATATTCGGTTTGATAACCTGCTACTAATTCTTCTTCGGCTTCTGGTAAATCAAAAGGCAATCTCTCGCATTCCGCTAGAGAAGAAATTAGAAAAACCATAAACCCTATGGGTTGACGCCACAAATTCCACCCCAGCAAACCATATTTTGACTGCGCGCCAACTATATCAACTGTACTTGAACTGTTAGATAATCATAGTCGGTGATAACATTACTGTTCCCATCGCTATTACAAAACCGTACATGAGATTTTCACCTCATACGGCTCCTCAGGGCCACAAATAAATGTAAGGACCGAGCCAGTATTAGTTATCTTGATATGGTTATCGGATAGATAGAGTCAAAATCTATTGGAAGGTCCCCAATTATATTATACCAACGGAATTCTGTCTGCTATAAACTCTAAAAATAAATAAAAAATAAAGAATATTTCTGAATTGATCTCATCCTTTACGAATTTCAATTTTTCTATCTTGAGTAATAACTTAATCACTCCTTGAATAAAATACTCCTTGTATAAATATCAATAGATATTTCAACCCATCATTTTTTTTTTCAATTACGAAAAAGAATTAAGCATTACATTAGTTCATGAATCAGGACAGGAATTTGATTTCTATGAATATATGAAAGAAAGAGTAAAAAGATCTCTTTTGTTTATATTGGAATTGTATTTTTTCTATTTTTTTTTGTTCCTCTTCTTCATTCTGAGAAAAGGGGCGCTTAAAAAAGGGTAAAGGATTATTTCGTTCCCGATAGTCATTTCTTTAATCAGTGGATAGGAGCATACTCTGGATCGGAATTGTGGGGAGTACTGCCTGATCATTTCTACCAATTTAAAGCCCCAATTAGTATTCTTTTTATGATATGCAGAAGTATCCTTTTAGATAATTTACATAATCTCCATTACGAATCTTTTGTGTGTTTTTTGGTGTTCCTTCCTACTCACCCATCTTTTTTTTAATCCCCCGTTTTGTAATATCTGTATTGTAATACATACAAACGATCGTGAAAACTCCATAGGGTTGATCCTTTGAGTCCGCTTCAAGCCAGGATGACCAATCAACCAATCTTGGGGTAAAGGGCTTCTTCCATGTTTGTTTACTTCGGCTTAACTCTTGTACACAGGAAATGAGACTCAATCCACTTTTACTGCGAATTTCGAAGTTGTTTTCTTTCACTCACATATAACTACCTAATTAATTTTATTAACCTATAAAGAAGAAATAAATGAATAAAAAGCTGAAGATATCTATTAAATTTCTTTTTTTTTCTCGAAGGAAAAGCATAGGGAAAAGAAAAGTTGATGTTTTAACGAATCGCACGTAGAGATATTGATAAAACACATAAAGTTAATGGTATTTCATAACTAATCGATTGAGCAGCAGCTCGCAAACCACCTAAAAAGGAATATTTATTATTTGATCCATATCCTGACATAAGAAGTCCAATAGGAGTAATACTTGAAATGGCAATCCATAAAAAAATACCGATATTGAAATCAGCTAAAACAAGGTGATAACTAAAAGGAATTACTGAATAACTTAGTAGAATTGATATGACTGCTATAGATGGTCCAATACTGAATAACCGAGTATTTCCTCTAGATGGAAGAAGATTCTCTTTCAAAAGTAGTTTTGTCCCATCGGCTAAAGCTTGAAGAATTCCCAATGGGCTAGCGTATTCAGGCCCAATACGTTGTTGTATTCCTGCGGATACTTCTCTTTCTAACCACACAATTACGAGTACACCTATTGTGATTCCCAATACCGGCGTGAAAATAGGAACAAGCATCCATATGATCCCATAGACCTCTTTTAAGGATTCCAATCTGGAAAAAGAATTGATATCTTGTACTTCTGTTGTATCAATTAGCATTTCAACGATCAACTTCTCCCATAATGATATCTATACTACCTAGTATCGTCATAATATCAGCCAATTTCATTCTTTTAACTAACTGCGGAAGAATTTGCAAATTGATAAAACCAGGTGGGCGAATTTTCCATCTCCAAGGAAAATCGCTTTGATCTCCTATCAGAAAAATTCCCAATTCTCCTTTTGGGGCTTCGACTCTCACATAAAGTTCTTGTTTCGGCAATTCAAAAGTAGGAGAGGGTTTTTTACTAATGAATCGATCTTCAAAATCAGTCCATTCTGGGTTGTTTTCTCTATCAAAGCATCGGATTTCTAAATTCTCATAGGGCCCCCCCGGAATTCCTTCCAAAGCTTGTTGAATAATTTTTATGGATTCCGTCATTTCACCCATTCGGACTAAATAACGGGCTAAGGAATCTCCTTCTTTTTGCCACTGTACCTCCCAATCAAATTCGTCGTAACACTCATAATGATCGACTTTACGAAGATCCCATTCGAGTCCAGACGCTCGTAGCATTGGTCCTGACAAACCCCAATTTATTGCTTCTTCTCCACCAATAATGCCTACTCCTTCAACGCGTTCTAAAAAAATAGGGTTTCGCGTAATAAGTTTTTCATATTCAACAACCCCTGTTAAAAAATAATCACAGAAATCCAAACATTTATCTATCCAGCCATGAGGTAAATCAGCTGCTATTCCTCCGATACGAAAATAATTATGCATCATTCTCATACCGGTGGCAGCTTCGAATAGATCATATACTAATTCTCTTTCTCTGAAAATATAGAAGAAAGGAGTCTGTGCACCAATATCTGCCATAAAAGGGCCAAGCCATAACAGATGAGAAGCTATACGACTCAACTCCAACATAATTACTCTGATATAGCTGGCCCTTTTAGGTACTTGAATATTTCCCAACAGTTCTGGTCCATTTACAGTTATTGCTTCTGTGAACATAGTAGCTAAATAATCCCAACGTGTTACATAAGGCAGATATTGTATAATTGTTCGGTTTTCCGCAATTTTTTCCATCCCTCTGTGTAAATAACCCAATATTGGTTCACAGTCAATAACATCTTCACCATCTAAAGTAACGATGAGACGAAGAACACCATGCATTGATGGGTGGTGAGGGCCCATATTGACTACCATAAGGTCTTTCCCAGTAGCTAGTATATTCATAGGTTTTTCCTCGATTCATTCTTAGCATGAATTGTTGAAAACAAAAAGAAGTTCATCAATATTCAAAATCTAATAAATCAAATATTTAAAAATTGTATTTCAAATTAACGTTAACGATTTTTTGACTCCCGAATATTCAACTGACTAATTAATTCTTTATAACGTACTCTATTTTTCTTTGACAAATACGATAGGAACCGTTGGCGTTTTTCCAGAATTTTCCGTAGACCTCTCTGAGATAAATAGTCTTTTCTGTGCAATTCCAAATGTGAAGTAAGTCTTCGTATCTTATTGGTGAACCTGAATACTTGAAATTCAACAGACCCGCAGTTTTCTTCTCTTTTTTCTTGAAAAATAATTGAGATGAATGAATTTTTTACCATAAAACGAAATCTCCTCCCTCCCTTTTTTTTATATGAATTTTACTGATCAGTAATAATAATGTTAGTCATTTGAATTTGATATACACAATAATCTTACGTTCGTTATCAACTTCCTCTAAAATCAACCAAAAATGAATTCAATTTGCAATTTGATTAGGGATCCAAAAGTATCTTCTATTTGTGGAAAAGAGAAAAGTTGATACCTAAAAAAAAAAAAGATTCTGTTGATTCATTTATAGATCTAATTGATATGTATATCGTTAAATGGGTATCATGTATCAGAATGGAATTGAAGATAAGGTATGTGTGCATCTCTGGGTTTTCATATATCCCGTAAGCATAGATAGGAAAAACATAGTATTAATTAATTTTCAATCGTGGGGACATATGTATCCTTACCATACTGAAACGACTACCATTATTGGTATTAAACCAATAGCGATTCATACAAACTAAATCTTCTAATCGATAATTGGCCCAAAGAAAGAACTTTAAGTTAATGAATTTATTTTTTCCTCGAGCAAGATCTTTTCTTTTATCCCAAACGGAACTACGCATACCATTTCTATTCTTCGAATTGAAACAAATTAGAGTTCTCAATTCTCTACGACGTTTAGGGAATAAAATCTTTTCAGGAACAAGCAAATCATAATGCTTTTTGTCTTTAGTTCCAGTCCTTAGTTGATGGCTTGGAATACGTTCATCAAAAATTTTCTTATCAGCATAGCTTTTTTTTCGGTATCTTTTATTAAATTGAAATTGGCGCTTATTCTTATGAACCAATGAAATACCTATGGTTTGATATATAAAAAATTGTCCATCGTTTTTTACAGACAGATGATCCGATTCGATAATCACTATTCCCTTTTTCATCAATTCGGTAAGAGTGAAGTCCTTCCCAGTCATCAAAATATCCAGACGCATTTCTTTCCTTTGAATATAGGATATAGCAATTTCTCTTGGATTTATCAGTCGTAGCAGGAGACAATTGATTTGGATATTATTCATTACCTTTTCATTTAAAGAATTATCCCAACTCAACTGAAAATGCAAATATTTTTTTAGTAAGAAATCAAGCTCTGTTTCTGTGTTGCTCTTGTATTTCTTTTTCTTTCTACGTTTTTTGATGTCAGATCCCGCATACTTTTCTTCAACATCTTTTTCTTGCTTTGAGATAACTGATCCAAGACTTACTTGGTTTTGTGCATCTGATCTCGGATTTCCTTTGCTTGTGGTTTTTTTTTCTTCTTGACTTCCATTGTCTAATTCAAGATATTTTTTTTGATTCGATGATATAAAAAGATATTCCTTTTTCTTTCCAGTTCTCTTTTTATTACCATTTGCATTTCCATTAAAATCGAAAAGAAGTAATTGGGTTGGTATGATCCACGGTTTATTTTTATATGCATTAAAAATAAAAACCAATTCTGGGAAGAACCAAAGCTCCCGATTTGATATAAGACTCTTTAGTATTTTGTTATTCATTCCCATCCAATCAAAAAAGAACTCTTTTTGGTTGGATGGGTTAATTTCTTCATTTTGATGAATTGTAAAATAAAAAAGACCTTTCTTATTAATTTCATCAATTATTTGATAATTATCCTGCCCAATCTTAGTATTTTGATTACTGTTGGTACCAGTATCCATATCAACCCAGGATTGAATATCGATCTTATTTCTAAGACAAAAATAGAGAATTCTCCAATCAAAATATTTTCTATTCGAAATTTTATCTATATGCATAATATCGTCTTCCCCTAGATAATTATTGATAGGGATACTTCCCAGCATACAAAAAAATTTCCCTTTCCCTATGTTGTAATTATAAAAACTTTCTTCTTCATTCTTTACTTGGACTAGTGATCTATCAATAGACGAGTCTTTCTTATCGTTATAATTAATAGATTTATATGATAAAAGATCATATCTATAGTGTTTTTGAAAATTGGATTTTGGATTCTGTAATGGGTCTGCTTCACAAAGATTTTGTTTTTCTTTTTGGTAATGAGTTAATCTGTTTTTTTCATATGAATCTTTTTTGTTTAAATCTTTATTTTGAGTCATACAGTCTTGATTCGCTCGATTTCGCCATTTTTGTGGTACTAATTTAGTCCATCTAATCCTAGGTAAATCGTATTGATAATGACTCCTTAACCCGGTTTTCCATTCATTCATTCCAAACTTCCAAAAAGGTTTATGTCTTAATTCGTACTGAAATATTCCTTTTTTTTCAAAACAATCTTTTAGTTCATTCTTAAGAAAAAGAGATGTTCCGTGATATTGAAGGACAGATCTTAAATTATAAAAGTTAATAACTTTGGTTTGTGAGAATTTGTAAAATACATATGCTTGTGATTGTGCGAAAGAAGATAAATCCCAAAAAATCTTTGAATTCTTATTATTATTACTAATCTTATAAAGTGATTTTTTTAGAGTCGAAAGAAAGTGAATTGTATTTTTAGTTGGTTTATTAATTTTTTCCTGATTTGCTTCATTATTGTGGACGTTTTTAATTTGAAGTTTTTTTGTTGATTCAAAAAAAAATTTGGATTTTGCATTGATTCTTGGAATATTAAGTATAGATAAAAAAAGGTTTATGTATACTCTTTCAATCCAAAATTTTATAAAAAAATATGATTTACGGATTAATCGAGTATTTCTTCTTTTTAATATCTGCCAAATCTTTTTTGATGATTCTAATATTTTAGCACGATAACTTATTTTGGTAGAACTAATATTTATTTCTTGAGTTAGCAATCCCTTTTTCTTCTCTTTTGTAATTTTTTCTATTTGGTTTCTGATTATGTTTGTTCTATTACTTAGATCTTTCATTATTTTTTCTGTTAGTGAGAAATTTGTCCAATGCATAGATCGAACTTGAATAGACAATTCGTTAATCGTATGATTCCCGATTATTATCGAATCTTT